AGATACACGATTTAAATAACGAAAGATCCAATATTTAAAAATTGTATCTAAAATGACTGGAAAAGTAGAAACAAGACCGGATATAATTTGATCATTATGAGCAAATCCAAAATCTTTGTAGACAGAGCCAATCATTAATTCCCAACCGTGGGGCGAATGGAATCCTATACATAAATCAGTTAATAAAAGAATAGAAAAAGCTTTTATTGTGTCGCTTAAGTTGTATAGGAATTCTTGAAACCAAGAGTTAAGAATAACAAGTTCTTCATTACCTAGAATAGAATAACCACTTAGAATACCGAAACAGATTATATTTGTCGAGAAGTGTAAAATTGTATGGATGCGATCCTCGTTGTGCATCTTGATCAATTGGATCGTTTCTTTGTAGATTTCGATGCGAGGCTTTTGTAAATGTGTTTCCGGGTATTCCTTTATCATTTCGTCCAAACGTAAGAGTTCCTCTAAGTCTATGAATTCTTTTAGAATACTCTTTTCTTGAATATCATTCAAAAAAATTTCGGATTGCCTAGTATTCCACCAATTAGTAAACCAAGATTCCAGACTTTTATTAAATGAGAGAGAGATCCACCAAGGCAAAAATACTATAGATGCAAGATATAGAAGGGAAATTAATACTTTCTTTTTTGCCATTTTTTCGTCTGTGAATTTTAAAATTTTTAATGAACGCACCTCATTCGTCGACTCTATATGATACTAATATTTCTATCAAGCATAAGTTCTATTACAAGTCATCGATGTATTTCCGGATTTTTTTGTGATTCAGTACAGCGGTTAGTCCTTGAATTTAGAAAGAATATAGAATAAGAAAGAGCCCTCTTCAAATTAATAGTAGTCGGATTTCGAGACGAAAGAACTCCCGTTCTATCAAAATATCAAATATTTAGAAAAAAAATTCTTTACTTTATGATGAAATGTTTTGTTTTGATATATGATGAATCTATCATTTAGATTTGTTACTGAATTGAGTTAAGTGGATTTACATACGCATAAAAAAAATTGTGGACATAAACAATTTAGTTTTAGAATTGTTTCATATACGTTTGCTTTGGCTCGAGTAAGCGTTCTGAAGAAACTTCAGTTAAGTTATGCTATAGAAAAAAAGATGATTCTTGAGTTTTTTATCTCTTGCAAAGTATTCATTCTTCAGTTCCTTTTTTCAAAATACTTCAATTGGTACACGCAAGAAATAGGCCAATTCAGCAGCTTTTTGCTCAATCTCTCGTGGAGTAAAATTCTCATCAGTACGAGTCAAGGGAATGGCTCCTTGTCCTTTTATTTCCATATAAAGGACACGACGAGCATAAATACCCTCTTTAATTTCTATTCTGATGGACTGAATGTCTTTCATAAGGAATCGGAGGAATATGCGACGATTTTTTCCAGGAAATCCCCAACGAAAAATACACACTATGCCCTCTTTTATATCGAATCGATCATAACCACTACCTACATTCCACGAAATTGTGCACCACAAATAGGAGCTAATAAAAAGACCTGCGATCCCATAGAAAGACATCACGATACCTTGTGGAAAAAAAATTATTTGCTGAGAAGGAAATAAAGATATAAAATTCCTACCAAAATAACTGGACGTTCCAACCAATAAAAACCCTAATGAACCTAAAAAAAGAATAAAGGCCCAACAGAAATTACTTGTTTTTCGAGACCCCGCTATAAGTTCTACCCATATACGTTCTGATCGCCAACTCATACTCTAACTAGACCTAGTTGCATTTTATTGGAATTGGGAGAATAACAAAAATAATTTTTTTTTTTACTTTTTTTTGTTTCCGAAGTAACTCTCATCAACCAGCACTATTATGATGTGAACCTTTAGGGATAATTCATCGAATTTCTTAGATCCAAACTAAAATAATAACATCCCTTTCATATGATTTCCTAATACATATAGATATATTGACTTTACATTTCAGAAATTCTCCCCGATCCCGATCTATTTGAAAATAGTTATAATTCATTTATCATGTTTACACATACATAAGAGCTTATGCCCGAAGGAAGCCGCATATTATACCATATTTTACTAAATAGATATCCGTGTTATGATCCAAGTAAGTCTTGAAAAAAAATATATATATATAAGATTTGTCCTTGTTGTATCTAAAAAATCTTGTTTTTTTGAACATAAAGAGATAAAGAAGCCATTGCAATTGCCGGAAATACTAAGCCCACTAAAGGCACAAAAATGGAGGGGAGACTGTTGAGAGTTATCATAGAATGGGTACCTCGATTTAATATTTGTACCTGTTATTTATTGTTATATTTATTGTTTTATATTTGAACCTTATCCTTATATTGTTATAAAGATATCTTATAATTCATATATAATTGTTATATTATACTAAGTATACCTAAGTGAGTATATATATACTTAATAGGGATAGGGAGTCTATAAGTATATGTTTGTCTATAAGTATATGTTTTAAGAAATATATATTAATTTAAGAAATATATATTA